AAAAAAAAAGATAGGTAAGAGAAGATTCAAGAGGCCTGTTATAATTAACATAAAGAAAGATGGAGGAGCCAACTTGAGATTGTATTTCTTGGCATTATCATCACAAAGAAGAGATTCCGGATTTTTCTTATTCTTACTTCGTATCTTTGGGTCAAATAGAGTGACGTGGCTAAGACCCAAGAAGTTTTGAACTATCTATTCCATATCCATTGAAACCAGTATTTGTGTGTTTCGGCTTGAGCCGTACGAGATGAAATTCTCATATGTGGCTCTCAGAGGGGGAGTCCTTCTTGGGTTACCTATCTCAATAAAGTATATGATTGGTTCGAAGAACGTCTCGAGATTCAAGCGATTGCAGATGATATAACTAGTAAATATGTTCCTCCTCATGTCAACATATTTTATTGTCTAGGCGGGATTACGCTTACTTGTTTTTTAGTACAAGTGGCTACGGGTTTTGCTATGACTTTTTACTATCGTCCAACTGTTACAGAGGCTTTTTCCTCTGTTCAATACATAATGACTGAGGCCAATTTTGGTTGGTTAATTCGATCAGTTCATCGATGGTCAGCAAGTATGATGGTTCTAATGATGATCTTGCACGTATTTCGTGTGTATCTTACGGGTGGGTTTAAAAAACCCCGCGAATTAACTTGGGTTACGGGGGTGGTTCTGGCTGTATTGACCGCATCTTTTGGCGTAACTGGTTATTCCTTACCTCGGGACCAAATTGGCTATTGGGCAGTCAAAATCGTAACAGGCGTGCCTGAAGCTATTCCTATAATAGGATCGTCCCTGGTAGAATTATTACGTGGAAGCGCTAGTGTGGGCCAATCCACTTTGACTCGTTTTTATAGTTTACATACTTTTGTATTACCTCTTCTTACTGCCGTATTTATGTTAATGCACTTCCCAATGATACGTAAGCAAGGCATTTCAGGTCCTTTATAGAAAAGGCAGATCATATATATTTGTAATTTATCATAATCATATAGGGGAGGAACAAAAATATTTAATTGCTACAAAACAAATATGGATTATTGAAAAATTAAGGCATGTTATTTGGATACTTCTCTTCAACTCTGAAGTATTGTATTGTTACGAATAGTTGAAGTATATTTTACTAAAAGAGGATGGATTATGGGAGTGTGTGACTTGAACTATTGATTGTTCCATGCGGATATATGATTTTTTCCGCCACGTTGGAATTCACAACCCAATGTGTCTCTGCATCCAACCATCAGGTCAATCCCCTTATGTAGCATAGGATAGGCCGGTTAGCTTGAGGAGAATCTTTTCTATGATTATACCCTAATCATGTTATGCATGAACAGGCTCCGTAAGATCCCTAGAATAAGTGATGTGGCATGATCCAATGTTCTATCTATTCCACTTTGTTTGATTTTTTTTATTATAATTAGAATAATTAGAATTTATTAATTTATTAATTAATTTATTAGTAATTAGATATTAGATTAGATAGATAGTATTTATTTGATTAATTTGATTTGATAGTAATCTAATTATAGTATGTAGATGCATTCATTTCCTTTGCATCGACCCTGATCTATAATACTATCGGAGTGAAATAAGGGATCTAAAGAAGAACAGAGATTAGACTTTATTAATAATAAGTAAAAACTTTGTATTGTTGTATGTAAGAAAATCGAGATTTTGTGGGGATAAATAGCAAACAAAAGACATGAGATAATCCAAAAAGCACTTGATCATTATCGAATTTGTAAGCCTGCTTGGATATGGAGCATTTCTTTGCCAGAACTGAATTCTTTGCAATGAGCAATGAATCGTTGCAACCCGGGGAAATGGAATTTCATAAATCTTTTCTTACATAGAGTCATTCTACATTGTATATGTAGATATGTATGATATGAAATATAGATTCTCTATGTACCCATTTATGTTCTATGGATCTATTTCTGTCATTCTTTTGATTCTTGTGCTCGAGCCGGATGATAAAAAATTATCATGTCCGGTTCTTTTGGGGGATGGATCCTTAAGAATTCACCTATCCAAATAACAAAGAAACCTGATTTGAACGATCCTGTATTAAGAGCTAAATTGGCTAAGGGTATGGGGCATAATTATTATGGAGAACCTGCATGGCCCAATGATCTTTTATATATTTTTCCAGTAGTAATTCTAGGCACTATTGCATGTAATGTAGGCTTAGCAGTTCTAGAGCCGTCAATGATTGGTGAACCGGCAGATCCATTTGCAACTCCGTTGGAAATATTACCCGAATGGTACTTCTTTCCCGTATTTCAAATACTTCGTACAGTACCAAATAAGTTATTGGGTGTTCTTTTAATGGTTTCAGTACCAATAGGATTATTGACAGTACCCTTTTTGGAGAATGTCAATAAATTCCAAAATCCATTTCGTCGTCCAGTAGCTACAACAGTCTTTTTGATCGGTACTGCAGTAGCTCTTTGGTTAGGTATTGGAGCAACATTGCCTATTGAGAAATCCCTAACTTTAGGTCTTTTTAAAATTGATTAACCGTGAAATGCCAGGACATAGGTATCTAAGGAAGATCCCGTTCTGGATCTTCCCTAGATACATCAATCAATTTTAGAATCTTATTTATGATCTATATCCGTAAATATATGGATCGTGCCGTAGATTCAAAACTCATTCTATTCTTTTTTCTTTATAAAAACTAAAAATTTTTAGAATTCCAACGGATTTAAAATTAACACTTTTTCTTAGGTAAATTGATTGAAAAATGCTTCTGTAGAGTGCCCAATATCTGTTTTACATCTTCTATGCGAAAATATTCCATTTTCATAAGATCCTCTTGACTATGACTCAAAAGGTCCAATAATGTATGTATATTGGACCTTTTGAGACAATTATAGGCCCTGGAAGGCAATTCTGATTGGTCAATAAAAATACATGTTAATGGAATTCGTTTTTTGTTTTTCTTTAAATCAGTGAATTTGTCTTGAAAGGAAAAAGGGGGTAGATTCGATCTGTTTTCATTTTCCTCGAAATTCATGTCCTTTTTTTCTGCATGTAGAAAGGGAATCAATAAATCAATCAAATTACGAGAAGCTTCATAAAGTGCTTCTTTAGGAGTTAAACTTCCATTCGTCCATACTTCTAGAAAGAGTATTTCTTGTTTTTCATTCCCATTCCCGTAAGAATGAATACTATGATTCGCATTTAGAACAGGCATGGATACAGTATCTATAGGATAACTTCCATCGTGAGATTCGTTTGTAGATTTCATATGATATCCGCGATCTCTCTTGATTTTTAATTCAATACACAAATCAATTGGTTCTGTCAGGTTAGCTATATGCTGTGTCGTGTCAACTATTTCTACAGAAGGTGGTGAGATGATATCTTGAGCGGTTATGTATTTTGGACCTCTGACGCAAATGGATGCGTCCCTAACTCCATAGAGATTACTTTTCAATACAATTTCTTTCAAATTTATTAAAATATCATGTACTGATTCTTCAATACCTACTATCGTAGAATATTCGTGCAGCACATTCTCAGATGTTGCACGTGTGATAAATGTTCCTTCTATTTCGCCAAGTAAAGCCCTTCGCATGGCAATACCTACGGTATCGGCTTGACCTTTCATAAGCGGGGACAGAACGAAACGACCATAATAAAGGCGCTTGCTGTCTACTCTTGATTCAACACATTTCCACTGTAGTGTTCGAGTGGATCCTGCTACTTCTTCTAGAACCATACTATTATTTTTATTTTCTTTATGATTATTGGATCGGATCATTGACTCATTTATTTTTCTTGGAATCTCTTGAATTCTTATTTCTACACACGTCTTTTTTTAGGGGGGCGACATCCATTATGTGGCATGGGTGTTACATCACGTACGAAACTTAATAGTATTCCGCTTCTACGAATGGCTCGTAATGCCGCATCTCTTCCGAGACCTGGACCCTTTATCATAACTTCTGCTCGTTGCATACCCTGATCCACTACTGTACGAATAGCGTTGAGTGCTGCTGCTTGAGCAGCATAAGGTGTTCCTTTTCTTGTGCCTCTGAATCCAGAAGTCCCCGCGGAAGCCCAAGAAACTACCCGACCTCGTACGTCTGTAACAGTTACAATAGTATTGTTGAAACTCGCTTGAACATGAATAACTCCTTTCGGTATTCGACGTTCATTCTTATGTGAACCAATACGTGCATTCTTACGTAAACCAATTTTTGCTATAGGTTTTGTCATATTTTATTATCTCATATTCATAAGAATAAAAAAAAATAAGGAAGAATCAGAAATATACAGAAAGATACGCGGAATATCCATTTTATATGAAAACTGATTCTTTTTTCTTTCTTTTTACATGTACATGGGTTTTTTTTCTTTTCGAAAGTTCTTTATTTAGAACTTGAGAAGAATTATCCCTGTCTCTGTTTATGTCTCGGATTGGAACAAATTACTATAATTCGCCCGCGCCTACGGATCAGTCGACATTTTTCACAAATTTGACGAACAGAAGCCCTTATTTTCATATTTTTTATTCCTTACCTTCATTCTGAATCTATTTTTTTGGAAACAAAAATTAGTTTTTTTTTTCGAATTATACCCCTACGAGAGGGATGTTTAAAAGAATGATCTAATCGTTCGAATCTTTTTTTCGAAGTCTATAAATTATGCGTCCCCTGGTTGAATCATAACGACTCATTTCTATTTTTACTCTATCTCCGGGTAGTATACGTATAAAACTGCGTCGGATTCTCCCTGAAATATAACCTAGAATTAGATCTTGATTATCTAATCGAACTCGAAACATACCGTTGGAAAGTGACTCAGTAATTAAACCCTCATGAATCAATTTTTGTTCTTTCATTTCAGATAACCCCCTTTAAGTATCAACTACTAGAGGAAGAGTTCTATAATTCTATAATTCACTTCTCCTCTCTATTTTACAAATAGATAAATAGTAAATTCGAGAGAGTATTAAGTTACCGCAGGAGAATCACCATATATAACACAACATTTCTCCTCCAATTTTTGCTAGTCGAGCTTCTCGATCTGTCATTATACCTCGAGCAGTAGAAAGAATTATAATCCCCATTCCGCCTAAAATCTTAGGAATTCGTTGATAGTTGGAATAAATTCGTAGACCGGGTCGGCTGATACGCTTTAAAATAATTTTATTCCCTTTCCTAGTCTTTCTATGTCGTAAGGTTAAAACCAAGAATTTTTTTTTACTTTCTTGATGTTTTCGAACGTTTTCAATAAAACCTTCTCGTAAAAGTATTTTAACAATATTTTTAGTGATATTAGTAGATGCTATTTGAACCCTTCCCTTTTTATCCATGTCAGCATTTCTTATAGAAGTTATTATATCGGCAATAATGTCCCTAACCATGACGAATTATAGTTATTGGTGCCTCCTCATTTTTGATATAATCAACATGCTTTTTTTGTTTTAGTTGAATTTTTTTCTTTTTTATTTTTTATTGAATTCTTTTTATTATTAAATTTATTATTAAATTAGAATTTCTTTTAATTAAAAGTATATGCATGAGACACGATCTATTAAATTAATAGAAAATAGAATTTAAATTCTAGAATTATATATTCTATTCTATATCTATATTATATATTCTATTCTATATCTATACTATGATATAAATATGATATATGATATAACTAGAAATAAAAATAGGAATGAATATACTATAAAATAGTATAATTTAATATATCAAAATAGAAAATATAAATAGTCGAATAATAATAATTAATATTTAATTAATATTTAATATAATAATTATAATAATATATAATATAGAGAATAGAAATATAAAAATAGAGAATAGAAATATAAAATAATAAAATAAAGTATGTCCTATTTTAACCTACTAGTCTGATTTAGAAGACTATAAGACTTCGGGTGCTAATGAAACTATTTTAGTAAAATTCAACTGTCTCAATTCCCGAGCAATCGCACCAAAAATTCTAGTTCCTTTTGGATTTCCTTCTTTATCAATGATAACCGCTGCATTGTCATCATATCGTATTATCATGCCATTGTCACGTTTGAGTTCTTTACACGTGCGTACAATCACAGCTCTAATTACTTCTGATCTTTCTAGAGGCATGTTGGGCACTGCTTCTTTGATTACAGCAACAATAACATCGCCAATATGAGCATATCGTTGATTACCAGTTCCTATGATTCGAATACACATCAACTCTCGAGCTCCGCTGTTATCCGCTACATTTAAAAGGGTCTGAGGTTGAATCATATCATTTTTTTTTTTTTTTTTTTTTTTATCTCTTATTTCAATGCAAGGGACAAGGGAAAAAAGAAATATTGTCTGTCCAGAGATAAAGAAATCCGCGTTTGTTTTTTCATTCTCAATACACCTTTACTTACTTTTGTTTACCTATCCTGATCCTGAAATAACAAATTGAGTTCGTATAGGCATTTTGCATGCAGTTATTTTCATAGCTGCTTTGGCTACAGTTTCTGATACTCCACTTATTTCATAAAGTATTCGGCCCGGTTTAACAACGGATACCCAATATTCGGGGGATCCCTTCCCCGAACCCATACGTGTTTCCATAGGTCTTACTGTAACAGGTTTGTCGGGAAAGATACGTACCCATACCTTTCCACCACGACGTGCATATCGTGTCATTGATCTTCGCCCTGCTTCTATTTGTCTAGCTGTGATCCAAGCAGGTTCAAGTGCCTGAAGAGCATATCTTCCGAAACAAATATGATTGCCTCGGCAAGATATTCCCTTCATTCTACCTCTATGTTGTTTACGAAATCTGGTTCTTTTTGGGTCATAGTTGATGGTTGTTTCTGAATTCCATCTCTACTGCAGAACCGGACATGAGAGTTTCTTCTCATCCAGCTCCTCGCGAATCACTAGACGTGTTTGTTTATGGATAATGCTTATTTCTTTTACTTTTCAAAAATTTTCTAAAGTATTTAACTTTACCTCATATTGAATCATCCAAAAAGTCATACAATAAATGAAATAGAAATTTAAATAAAAAAAATAAATATAAAAAGAAAAAATATAAAACAAAAGGTTACGCGGGCGAATATTGACTCTTTTCTCTTTTATTTGTAGGGTCATTTTATGACTAGTCAGAAGAAATCTATGTTATTCTTGGTTCATTCCGCCATCCTACCCAATGAATCATTAGGATTGATTCTTTTTCAATCAAATCCTATGTAGTCACAGGTTCCATCGTTCCCATAGCTTCTCCATTAATGCTTAGGCCTGAACTCTGCAATGGAGCTCCCAACAAAATCAGTTATTTGTTTCTGAGTCAATCTCCTCAGTTTTCTTAACCCGAAGCTCGATTCAATTATTCATCTATGTTTCTATTATTTATATCCTTATTCTATCTTATTATTTATTTATCTATCTTATTAGATAGATAATCTCTATATTGATTATTGATTAGATTATTATTATTTAGTAATTATTTATATTTAGATTCTTGATTATTATGATCATATATTCATTCTATTTTTTATTATATTATATTTATGTTATATTTATATGTATTTATATGTATAATATTTTATTATATTAATATTAAATATTATAATAATAATAATATATTATATATTCTAAATATATTATATATTCTATTTGATATTATAGATATTATAATTTCTATTTTTATTATTTTATTTATATTTTTTATATTTATTAATATTTAAAAATTATAAATATAAAATAATATAAAATATAAAAAATATGAATGTTGTATATTGATTTTGTATATTTATTATATTTATTGTATATTGATGTTGATGCTTTATCACACTGCCTTTTTTTATGGGGTGATTTTTCATAAACCATACATATTGGAATCATATATCATTGAGATCTTTATTCTCTCTTTCTATCATCCTTTCATTTTTCCACATCCCTTTTTTTTTTTTTTCAGAATTTAGAATTAGATTGATTTTTTATGAAAAAGATTTCAGTTGCTATAACTATATGATCGATTCAGTCATATAGTGACTGTTTCTTGGGATCTCGACAATACGAAGCAATAAGTTGGTTATTAGTTTTGAGTTTTTTTAGTTTTGATCGTTACTAAGTTTATAGTGGGGTCATCTTTTTTTTGTAATCTCAACTCTAAATAAAAAATGAAAACTAACGAGTCACACACTAAGCATAGCAATTATATGAAACCTAAATTAAAGAGTAAATCGAATTTTTATTCAACCTTATAGAATTCTAATTGTTTGTTTTTCTATTGCTCAGCAGAATGGCGAGATAAGTAAAGGTCCATTATTCTTATTCTTGGTTTACAAATACCCAAATTTTTATGCCTAAGACTCCATAGATAGTTCTAATTGTATGGGAACAGTGATCAATTTTAGCCCGAATTGTTTGTAAAGGAACCCTACCTTCTCTGATCCATTCGACACGTGCAATCTCTTTTCCGTCGATACGCCCTGCGATTTGTACTTGAATTCCTTTTGTATCCGTTTGTTCAGTTAATTCAATAGCTTTCTTCATTGCCTTTCGAAATGAAACTCTATTTTTTAATTGTAAAGCTATATATTCTGCAAGAATATTAGGTTGTCCATAAGGCTTTTCAATTCTTGTGATAGCAATGTTGAGTCTCCGATTTACAGAACGAAACTCTTTTTGTACATTCATCTGTAATTCTTCGACTCCCCCTGTTCGTCCTTCTAATAATAAATTGGGAAATCCAATATAGATTATGACCTGAATAAAATCTATTCTTTTTTGAATCCCTATATGGGCAATTCCTTCAAAACCTGAGGATATTCTCTTCTTTTTTTGTACATAGTTTTTAATACAATTCCGTATTTTTTCATCTTCTTGTAGGTCCATGGAAAAATTTTTTGGTTGTGCGAACCAAAAAGAATGATGACTTTGAGTTGTTCCAAGTCTGAAACCTAGTGGATTTATTTTTTGTCCCATATTTTTCTACCCTTTGTTCCATTCATATTTTTTTATAAATTTATAAATATAAAATAGGAATCTAAATTCTGTTTCTTTAGATGAATCTAAAATTTCTATTTTTCTTTTAAAACAATCTTTATATGACAAGTGGTTTTTTTTATTAGACAACTACGTCCTCGAGCCCGAGTTCTTAACTTTTTAACAATAGCGCCTCTGTTGACTTCAGCTTTACTAATAAATAAATCAGCTTCATTTAAACCCATATTATGACTAGCATTTGCTGCTGCAGAATAAACTAATTGTAAAATTGGATAAGATGCTCTATAAGGCATTAGTTCTAATATCATGAGTGTTTCCTCATAAGAACGTCCGCGAATCTGATCAATTACTCTTCGTGCTTTGAAAACAGACATACATACATATATATGTTGAGCTAACACTTTTGCTTCTCTATCAGAATTTTCGTTCTTTATCATAAAAGAAAGTTATCCCCCGCCAATGAATGATAAGTGCCTAGGTGAAGTATAGTATAAGATAAGTCAGAAAAGTAAGAATAAGTAATAAAAGTCTAAGTCTTAGTATACTATAAAAAGAAAATAAAATACTATACTCTTACTATAAGATAAAGACTCTTAAGTCTAAATACTAATTATAAATACTATTAAGATAAGACTTTTAACATGAATACTTAGTAGAACGACTAACGACGAGATTTATTATCGTTTCTTGCATGTCTCACGAAAGTTAGAGTAGGTGCGAATTCTCCCAATTTGTGACCGACCATACGATCTGTTATATAAATAGGTAAATGTTCCTTTCCATTATGAATAGCGATTGTATGGCCAATCATTGTGGGTATAATGGTAGATGCCCGAGACCAAGTCACTATTATTTCTTTCTCCTCCCTCATGTTGAGTTTTTCAATTTTTCCCGATAAATGATTAGCTACAAAAGGATTTTTTTTTAGTGAACGTGTCACGGCTGATTACTCCTTTTTTTTACATTTTTTAAATTGGCATTCTATGTCCAATATCTCGATCTTAATCTGAAGTATGAAGGTAAGAATCAATACAATA